AATGCGGGGCATCTCTCTAACCACCCAAAAGGACATATTTTTAGATACACAAATGATAAGTATGTATCACGATCTAGCTAGTAACAAATATGTATACTGATCCAGATCGATTAATTTATATCAGTATCCGATCCGTTATTAACCACATGCCAGGAACCAGATTTGAACTGGTGACACGAGGATTTTCAGTCCTCTGCTCTACCAACTGAGCTATCCCGACTTTTCCCGACGCATCATCTCCATACTATTTAGATTAGAGGGCTTGTTGGGTCTATTTCAGTCAATTAAATAGACTCAAGCATTACAATACAAAGTCTTACCCAGGCCCTGGAATTTCTTGGTCTTGGATTTTCAAAAAGAATACTTTACTTTGTTTAACTAAAAACAATTATACGGCCTGTGAATGATTCAAACGGGGATTCCTTTCTCATAGATGTTGATTTGCACATCTATATAGTATATATCACACACAAAACTTGTGATAAAAGAGAAACCCGTCCTCCCATCCCACGATCCGATCCATTTGTGAAAGAATAGAATGTTTGAGAAACATAACTAATGCGGAACCGCTGAAAAAAGGATTCAAAAAAGGGGATAAGCGAACTTTTTTTGGGGATAGAGGGACTTGAACCCTCACGATTTAAAAAGTCGACGGATTTTCCTCTTACTATAAATTTCATTTTTGTCGGTATTGATATTGACATGTATAGTGGGACTCTATCTTTATTCTCGTCCAATTAGTTAGTTCTTTAAAAGATCTATCACTATTAGACTATGGAGTGACTGATTTGATCAGTGAATATTCGATTCTTCCTTAAACTTAGAATCGATTCACAAGAATTCTTCAATTTTGCATATAATATGATTGTAATTTTATTACGTATATCTACATCTACGTATATGGGTTCATCCTTTATGGAGTTTAAATAGAAGGATTCCTCGATCAACGCAGTCAACTCTATTCGTTAGAACAGCTTCCATTGAGTCTCTGCACCTATCCTTTTTTATTCTTGCTTTCTGAACCCTTTATTTGATTTGTTTTCTAAAAACAGGATTTGGCTCAGGATTGCCCGTTTTTAATTCCAGGGTTTCTCTGAATTTGAAAGTTATCACTTAGTATGTTTCCATACCAAGGCTCAATCTAATCAAGTCCGTAGCGTCTACCAATTTCGCCATATCCCCTCTTTCTTTATTTGTTTTGAGACTAGGATCTCGTTGGAATGCCGTCCCTTTCTTTATGTTCATGTTTATAATATTCTGGAACCGTTTACGTTGAATTTTTTAGATATGCAAGATATGCATTTCTATATAGAATATATATATAAAGTGTCTCCTCTTATTTGTTTGATTTCTTGTCTATTTTCTTTCAGATATCGGAGGACCTGTATTTGTATTTAGTCCAATCAAAAATGATTCTATCATTGATGTATCCGCAATTCAATATGGATGGATATATACCACATATATATGCGTCTCTTACTCTCATTTTTGACCTCGATATTTGGAATACTCAAAGGGTCGATTCGATTCTTTTTTCGCCTTATCCCCCACCTTTTTGAATGAACACAGAGGAATGTCTCATTATCAGTATATATGATCTGGCTGGATTGTATCCTTATCCGTACTTAATCTTTATCCTTATCCTTAGAGTCGCCTTTGTATATTGTATAATAGAATTAGAATAGAGAGTTATTCTACTAAAAGTTTAAGTACTATAACTAATCATTCTATTATCAATTTCGAAATAATATCATTATTTCAATTGAAATTGATTGTTATATAGTTATAACTATTATATATTATGTTATATATTATTTATATTACATATATAGTATTTATTATACTATTATGAATTATTAATATGCAATAGCTAAAGTAGTTTACTAAAGTCCTAAGCACAATTTCTTTTATGCGAGCCCGCTTAGCTCAGAGGTTAGAGCATCGCATTTGTAATGCGATGGTCATCGGTTCGATTCCGATAGCCGGCTTTTGTCTATTTGTTCTTTTTTTTTTTTTACATCTTTTTTTTTTACTTTTATATTACTTATATTACATAACATAATTAATCATACCTCTTTGAAGGAATATTGAATGAAAAGACTTCCTATCCCCGATCCAAGGAAAGGATCACTGATCCATTATGGCGTAAGAACTTCCAACTATGAATAAAAAATGGATTGGAGCAATTAGATCTCTACCGAACAAATCAGAAAAAGTATATCTAACTTCCTATATATACAAAATTGGATATTGATTAATACAATTCATCTCATTCTTCTTTGTAATACATCAGTAGATTTAGCTTCGTTTATGGTTTAGTTCAGTCTTAATTTCGGTTTATTCTGTCAAAAATTTTTCAATAAAATCTAAAATAAGGAGTCTTTATGTCTCGTTACCGAGGGCCTCGTTTCAAAAAAATACGCCGGCTGGGTGTTTTACCGGGACTAACTAGTAAAAGGCCGACACCCGGAAGTGATCTTAGAAATCAATCGCGCTTCGG